TTTATCATCAACTTGATGAATTAATTTTAGGATATAGGACTTTCCCATTAGAACAGGTTGTTCAAAAGGATCTCCTGTTCTTCCATCAAATATTCTGCTTTTTCCCGGATATTCGGGTTCAAATACCCATGGATTTTTTGTTTGCTTACTGGCTTCATATAATTCAGAAAAAACAAGTTTTCTTGAGGCCTCTTGCTCATATCTCTCATCAAAGGGTGCTATTCTATAATGTCTCTTTAACAGATCCCCCGCTAACCCGAGTGAACATTCAAATATCTGTCCCACATTCATTCGTGAGGGGACTCCCAATGGGTTGAATACCATATCAACGGGCGTTCCATCTTGCAAATAGGGCATATCTTGTCTAGACAAAATTTTAGAAATTATACCTTTATTCCCATGCCTTCCAGCTACTTTATCCCCCACTTTGATTTCACGTTTATGTGAAATATATACACGAATCCTTTCTTGATTATAATTGGAACCCCCCTTTCTACGGATCCATCTCACATCAATAACTCGGCCCCTTCCACCTATAGGTAGTCTTAGCGAAGTTTCTTTTGAAGTGGATACCTGAATGCCAAGTATAGCTCGTAATAATCTATCCTCTGGGGCATATGATGATTCATTCGCTGTCTGAGGTGTTAATTTACCTACTAAGATATCACCTGTTTCTATCCAAGATCCCAGCATAACAATTCCATTTCTGTCTAAATTTCGGAGTAAATGAGCCTCTAAATGCGGAATCTCCTTAGTTATTCTTTCAGGACCTTGGCTTGTTACATGAGTCTGAATTTCATATTTCCGGATGTGAAAAGAAGTATAAATATCTTCATAAATCAGACGTTCACTAATTAGTACTGCGTCTTCAAAATTGTAACCTTCCCATGGCATATAAGCTACTAATACATTTTTTCCTAAAGCGAGTTCCCCACCAGTTGTGGCCGCACCACCCGCTAGAATTTGTCCCTTTTTAATATATTTACCCCGCCGAACCTGAGTTTTTTGATGCATAAAAGTATTCTTGTTGGAACGTTGATACATAACTAATGGAATGCTTAGAGTATCCCCATTACTTGAGAAAACGATCTTGTGAGTATCAGTATAAATGATTTTTCCCTTGTGTTCGGCTATAGCTGAAATACCCGAATCTAGAGCCGTTTGGCCTTCCAACCCAGTTCCAACAATGCACTTTTCGGAACGAGAAAGGGGAACTGCTTGGCGCTGCATATTAGAACTCATTAAAGCTCGATTCGCATCATTATGCTCGATAAAAGGAATGAGGGAAGCTCCAATAGAAAAATATTGGAAAGGAAAAATGCTTCTAAGATGAATCTCTTCCCATGCAATAGTCAGGAATTCTTGACGATATCGAGCCGGAACAACCTGTTGTTCTTGAATACCCCGATTCAAGGCCAAAGAATTTCCTGCTGCTACCATATAATATTCATCTCTATTTGGTGATAAATGAACCATCTGTGCCTCTTTTGATCTCTCAGATAATTCATAAAAAGGACTCTCTATAGATCCCCAATAACCAACCTTAACATGAGTAGCTAATGATCCAATAAGTCCAACATTGATTCCTTCGGACGTGTCAATTGGGCAAATACGTCCATAGTGACTCGGGTGGATATCTCGTATCCGAAAACTAGCAGTTCGCCCCGTCAATCCCCCAGGACCCAAATAACTCCATTTTCGCCCATGAACAATTTGTGTCAACGGATTAGTTCGATCCAAAACTTGAGATAAAGGGTGTAGGCCAAAAAACGATTCATAAGTAGTTGTTAATGAAGTTGAAGTTACCAAATTTTGAGGAGTCGGTATCAATTTATGCCTGATTGCTCCACATATAGTTCCTCGAACCGCATTTTCTAAACGAACAAGAGCCAATCCGAATTGATCCTGTAATAGATCTGCGACAGAACGAATACGTTTATTTTTCAAGTGATTCATATCGTCAAGTATACCCATTCCAAATTTCATTTCAATCAAATGATCCACAGCAGCCAATATATCTTGTGGTAACAAAAATGTATTGTTTTGGGGTATATCAAGATTCAGTCTCCGGTTTATATTTCGTCGACCAATCTTTCCTAATTCACATCTTTGGTAAAAAAATTTCTTTTGTAATTCCTTGCATAAGGACTCAGAAAATACCGGATCTCCCCCTACCCCTACACAAGCAAATTGTTGATAAAACTCCAGAATAGCATTTTCTTTTGACCCAATCTTTTTTTTCTCTTTTTCATTCGGGAAAGACAAGAAAATCTCAGGGTAACAAACATTATCTAGAATTTCTCTTATATTCGAACCCATAGCTGATGATAGAACTAGAATAGATATTTTTTGTTTTCTACTTACACGGGCCCATATCCTTGCTTTTCTGTCAATTTCTAATTCTGACCTTCCCCCCCAATCCGATATTATAGTACTGGTATAGACAGAAATTCCGTTATGTTCCAATTCTGAACGGTAGTAAATACCAGGACTTTGCAATATTTGGTTGATCACAATTCGGTATATTCCATTTACTATAGAGGTTCCAAAAGAATTCATTATAGGGATGTTCCCAATAAAAACTGTTTGTTCTTGCATATTTCTATCGGTTTTCCAAATTAAGACCGCGGGTACATATAATTCAGAAGAATATGTGAGTGATTCATATACAGCATCTCTTTCTTTTATCAAGGGCTCTACCAATTGATATGTTTCCACAAATAAATTAAATTCAATTTCTTGATCTCTATCTTCAATTTTTGGAAACTTATGAAATTCTTCCGCCAAGCCCTGATTAATGAACCTAAAAAATCCCTCAAATTGTATCTGACTAAATCCAGGTATTGTGGACATTCCTTCATTTCCATTCTGGAGCATCTTAATCTGAAGTTTCCTCTTTATTGAAAAAATCCCATTATTGGCTTAGCTCACTATTCATCGAACCATACCGATCGATCTAGCAATGATGGAATGGGTATTCTGTTTACTGAATCACATAAAATTTTAGCCAACTCTATCCATATATATCATACGTATGAACGGAAGCAAGACAGAGAAATGGAGGGCATTTTTTACGCAAGTTCGAATTTGAGCCAGGTACAAATAGAAAGAAATTAAAATTGATAAAGCATTCCTGGGAAAAAATTCTGTCACTTAGGTTGACGGAGTCTTTTATCGGTATCGGATAAGAAAATTGATCCAATTTCTACCCAATTCTTTTATTATGATATTACGATCAGGGTACAAAAAATAAATGAATTTGGGAATCAATCTGCTCTCTATGAATGAGATAAAAACAGAAGAATCAGGAATAGCATAGAGTTTAACTATTTTTAGCACAAACGCTCAAAAAGTAATTCGCAAATCTTTTTTGGTAGTAGAATTTATAAAATACAATTGAATTGCGTACGTAATACTAATAGGAGTAATCTTTAGGAAGTACATACCGGCACATGCCGATATAGCTATCCATATATCGCATCTTTTCTCATAATTGAACTTGGTGCAACATAGGTCAAGTCGCACTCGATCAAAAATCATAATCATAATGTCCATTTTCTATTCATTCGGTATCCACGTATAAAAATTCCAGCTCTGTAGTTTACACTGTTCTGGGGTTTACATATACACATATAATATTATAATTAATATTAATATTTAGAATATAAGAATATAATATTATAAAATATAATATTATAATATTAGAATTGATTAGAATTGTAATTGATAATAATTAGTCGTAAATAAATTGGATTTTTCATCCATTAAGGGAATACAAATGGAATTTGGCGACATGGCCAAGTGGTAAGGCGGGGGACTGCAAATCCTTTATCCCCAGTTCAAATCTGGGTGTCGCCTGATCAACAAAAAAAGACTTGGAAGTTTTTAATCCTGCTGATCGAACTTGACAAATTCTTGCCCCGCAAAAACATAGGCAAGGGACTAGATCTGTCGATACTTGATTTTGAGAACCCGTAGGTCCTATAAAAGACTGTCATCTTTTTTATAAAAATTTATAAAAATCTGGTTTCTGAGTGTGGCTCAAACAGATACCAATAAATCTGAAGCAATCCAATCTTATTAATGCATTGGTTTGGGCTATTCTGAATTGAACCAAATAAAAGAAATAATGATAATTCATTCTATTCTGGGCATCAGAACTATGAAAATAAGAAGTCGTAAATCTTGGTATCCAAGGATTCCTAAGAGACACTCCATTTTGGTTCCTAAGGTTAAAGATGTGGAAAGAACTGAGCGAGGATACTTTGTATCCAAACTCAGGATAGGCTCTGAGTGCTCAGAAATGAAATCAAAATGGTTATTCTTCTTTTCTTATTTTTTTTTTTTTCTTCTATTTCATTTATTTCATTATCTATCTTATATATCTTATATAATATCTTATATATATTATATATATTATATATATAATATATAAATTATATAAATAATAATATATATAAATAATAATATAAATATAATATTTAATAAATAATAATATATTTTTATATTTTATTTTATTATTTCTTATTATTTATTATTTCCAATTTTCCAATTCTTTAAATTTCAATAGAATCTATTGACTAAGAAATAAAGGACCTTTTTACGAGTGGATTCGTAAAATTGTTTCATCACTAGCCGTAAGTAAGAATCCTATTTTGACTCTGCACCATTGATTCCATTATAATTATGAATTAATAATGGAATAAATACTTCATTTCATAGAGATAAGGGACATCATTCACATGGATATAGTAAGTCTCGCTTGGGCTGCTTTAATGGTAGTGTTTACATTTTCTCTTTCACTTGTAGTATGGGGAAGGAGTGGGCTTTAGAGCTAGGAATATTAATATTACTAATTTAGTACTTTACTGAATAATATAATTCTATCAATTGTGATCGTTTTGCCAAAGCTGAAAAAAAAATACCTTGACTTAGTTTAGTTTATCTATATTCGTTTAATTCTAAATATTAGTATTAGTATTCTAAATATTAGTAAATAT